CGAAGCAACGTAAAATAAACCAAATTTTATACCTGAATATTCGGTTTGATAACCTGCTACCAATTCTTCTTCTGCTTCTGGTAAATCAAAAGGTAATCTTTCACACTCGGCTAAGGACGAAATTAGAAAAACGATAAACCCTATAGGTTGACGCCACAAATTCCACCCCCAAAAACCATATTTTGACTGCGCTTCAACTATATCAACTGTACTTGAACTGTTAGATAATTATAGTCGACGATAACATTACTGTTCACAACGCTATTACAGAACCGTACATGAGATTTTCACCTCATACGGCTCCTCAAAGGTCACAAATAAATCTAAGACCCGTTTGCTATTATTTATCTTGAATTTTTTATCTTGATATGTTTGGAGGATAGAATCCAAATCTATCGCAAGGTCCCCAATTAGACAATGGAATTCTGTCTGCTATATATTATTTTTTATTATAAAGTGCTTCTGAATTGATCTTATCTTTTAAAAATTTTAAATTTTTTGTTGAGTAATAACTTAACCTTTAAATAAAAAGTTTTTTGTAGAAATCTCAATAAATATTTCAACCTAGCATTTTTGATTACAAAAAAATGATACATTGCATTAGTTCACGAAACATTACAAGAATTCTATCTCTCTAAAAAAGATCTTTTTTTATAGTGCAATTTAATTCTTTCGAGTTTATTTTTTTGTTCCTATTCTCCTTTCTCATAAAAAGGTACTTAAACAAAGCAAAGTAAAGGATTACTTCGTTCTTGATAGTTATTTCTTTAATCGGTGGATAGGAACATACTCTGGATCGGAATCGTGGGGAGTACTACTTCATCATTTCTACCAACATAAAGCCCCAATTATAATCCCTTTTATGCTATGCAGTATGCACATAAAAATCCTGTTGAATAACTTACATAATCTCTATTACGAATCCTTTGTGTACCTTGGTGTTCCTAACTATCCACTCTTTTTGGTCAAAAGGACCCTGCTCATTAGGGTAATACATGTATGTTAATAACTAGTAAAATCCCTAGATAGTTGCTCCTTTTGAACCCGCTTCAAGTCATGATGACTAATCACTCAATCTTGGGGTAAATAGTATATAACGCTTATGTTTACTTTCACTTAACTCTTGTACATAGGAAATGAGACTGAATCCTTTTACTGCAAAGTAATAAGCTGTTTTTTTCACTCATATAACTATCTGGTTTAGTTCATCAACCCGAATGATGAATAAAAATATAGATTCAACTCATGAAATTTCCTTACTAGAAGTAAAAGAAATAAGAAATAGAGTAAATTTTATGTCTCAACGAATCACACGTAGAGATATTGATAACACACATAGAGTTAATGGTATTTCATAACTAATTGATTGAGCAGCAGCCCGTAAACCACCTAAAAAAGAATATTTATTATTTGATCCATAACCTGACATAAGAAGGCCCACGGGAGCAATACTTGAAATGGCAATCCATAAAAAAACACCAATACTTACATCGGCTAGAACAAGGCGATATCCAAAAGGAATTACTAAAAAACTTAGTAGAATTGATGTGACTGCTATGGATGGTCCGATACTGAATAAACGAGTATCTCCTCTTGATGGAAGAAGATTCTCTTTGAAAAGTAATTTTGTACCATCTGCTAAAGCTTGAAGAACTCCCAAAGGCCCGGCGTATTCAGGGCCAATACGTTGTTGTATCCCCGCAGATATTTCTCTTTCTAACCAAACAATTACTAGTACACCTATTGTGATTCCTAATACAGGAGTAAAAATAGGGACAAGCATCCATATGATCTCATATACCTCTTTTAAGGATTCCAATCTAAAAAAAGAATTGATAGCTTGTACTTCTGTTGTATCTATTTCTATTATCATTTTAACGATCAACTTCTCCCATAATGATATCTATGCTACCTAGTATTGTCATAATATCAGCCAATTTCATTCTTTTAACTAATTGAGGAAGGATTTGCAAATTAATAAAACCCGGTGGTCGTATTTTCCATCTCCAAGGAAAAACACCCTTATCTCCTATCAGAAAAATTCCCAATTCTCCTTTTGGGGCTTCGACTCTCACATAAAGTTCTTGCTTTGACAATTCAAAAGTAGGAGAAGGTTTTTTACTGATAAATCGATAGTCAAAATCATTCCATTCGGGATCCCATACTTTATCAAAGCGCCGGATTTCTAAATTCTCATACGGCCCCCCCGTAATTCCTTCTAAAGCCTGTTGAATAATTTTTATTGATTCTGTCATTTCACTGATTCGTACTAAATAACGAGCTAATGAATCCCCTTCCTTTTGCCATTGAACTCCCCAATCAAATTCATCGTAAGACTCATAATGATCAACCTTCCGAAGATCCCATTGTATTCCGGAAGCTCGTAGCATTGGTCCCGATAAACCCCAATTTATTGCCTCCTCTCCGCCAATAATGCCTACTCCCTCAACTCGCTCTAAAAAAATAGGATTCCGTGTAATAAGCCTTTGATATTCAGTAACTCTTGTTAAAAAATAATCACAAAAATCCAAACATTTATCTATCCAGCCATGAGGTAAATCAGCAGCGACTCCTCCAATACGAAAATAATTATGCATCATTCGCATACCGGTAGCAGCTTCGAATAGGTCATATATCAATTCTCTTTCTCGAAAAATATAGAAGAAGGGGGTCTGTGCGCCAATATCTGCCATAAAAGGGCCAAGCCATAACAAATGCGAAGCTATACGACTTAACTCTAACATAATGACTCTGATATAGCTGGCCCTTTTAGGCACTTGAATATTGCCTAACTGCTCTGGGGCATTTACAGTTATTGCTTCGGTGAACATAGTAGCTAAATAATCCCAACGTGTTACATAAGGTAAATATTGTATAATTGTTCGGTTTTCCGCAATTTTTTCCATCCCTCTATGTAAATAACCCAATATTGGTTCACAGTCAATAACATCTTCACCATCTAGAGTAACAATCAGTCGAAGAACACCGTGCATTGACGGGTGCTGAGGACCCATATTGACTATCATAAGGTCATTTCGTGTAGCTGGTGCAGTCATAGGTTTTTTCCCGATTCATTCTTCCATGAATTGCTGAAAGCGAAAAGAGGTTCATCAAAATTTAAGCGAAAATTCAAAATGACTATTCAAATTAATGATTTTTTGTTTCTCGAATCTCCAACCGGCCGATTAATTCTTTATAACGTACTCTATTTTTTTTTGACAAATAGGCGAGGAGCCGTTGACGTTTTCCTAGAATTTTACGCAAACCTCTCTGAGATAAATAGTCTTTTTTGTGCAATTCCAAATGTGAAGTAAGTCTCCGTATCCTATTGGTGAAACTCACTACTTGAAATTCAACAGACCCTTTGTTGTCTTCGTTTTCCTCTTTCAAAATAATTGCACTGAATGGATTTTTTATCATAAAAAAGCTCCTTCTACCCTTTAATTTACATATAAATATATTTTATTTTATCGATCAGTAATAATAATATTAGTCATTTTAATGTATTAATTCATATACATAAGAATTTTAATTTATTTATGGATTTCCAATTGCATTTTGAATTTGAGTTGGACAGGGATAAAAAAGGAGATGGTCCGTTTTTACACTCACAACCTCAAATAATTTAGACCTAAAATTCGGAATATTCCGTAGATTCGTTTATTTTATAGATTTTATCCAAACAAATTGATACGTCATTTATTTTGTATTAATTAAATAAAAATAGACTGGGACGTAAGACAGAGCATATGTGCATCTGTTTGCTTTTATATATGGTACAGAATAGATAGGAAAAATGTACCATCAACCTATTTTTAATTGTGGATATATTCTTAACATACTAAAACGGCTTCCATTATTGGTATTAAACCAATATCTATTCATACAAGCTAAGTCTTCTAATCGATAATTAGGCCAAAGAAATAACTTTAATTTAATTAATTCGTTTTTATCGCTATCAAAATGTTTTTTTTGATCCAAAAAAGGATTCCTTCTTTTTATGTTCTTCTTGTTACAAAATACTGGATTTTTCTCCACACTATTTAGATTCTTTGAGTTAAAAGAAATTAGAATTCTCAATTCTCTACGACGTCTAGACGATAAAATCTTTTCAGGAACGATAAAATCATAATGTTTTTTCTCTCTCTTTCGAATTATTATTTGATATCTTGGGATAGATTCATGCAATTTTTTTTTATTGATATATCTTTGTTCTCGATATTTTTGAGGAGTTTGGTATTTACTCTTATGAACCAACGATATACCTACGGTTTGATATATAATAAAGTATCCGTCGTTTTTTACAGACAAACGGATGGGATCGATAAAAAATATCCCCTTTTTATTCAATTCTATAGGAGTCAATTTTTTTCGAATCACCATTATATCCAGATTTAATTCTTTCCTTTGAATAGAAGATATAGTAGTATCTCTTGGATTTTTCAGTCCAAGCAAGTAACAATATATCTTGATATTATTGATCATTCTTTCAGTTAACTTCGGAATTAAACCATCGTCTATTATCCATTGAAAAAGCAAATAGTGTTTCCGTAAGAAAACCATTTCTGGTCTCATCTTATTCCGGATCTTATATTGTTTTTTCATTTTATCTTGGTTTTGTGCATATGATCTAAGGCCTCTTCGGCCTGCGGGTTCTTTTTCTTCTTGATTTCGATTCATTAATTCAGAATATCTTTTTTCATTCGATGGTCTAAAAAAATTCCATTTTTTATTTTCATTGGTGTTTTTCTTTTTATTTAAATTTAAAAGAAGTAATTCGCTTGGTATAATCCATGGTTTTGTTTTGTATACATTATAAAGTGGCACAAATTCTGGGAAGACCGTAAGTTTCAGATTTGTCGATATTGGGTTTAGGATTTCTTCATTCATTTCCATCCAATCAAAAAAAAGTTTCTTGCCATTGATTGGATTTCTTTCTAAATCTTGATGAATCGTCAGATAAAAAATATCTTTTTTATCTATTTTTTGGTAATTCTTACTTCCAAGCTTAGTATTTATATTACTGTTATAATCCATTTTGGTCCAGGTCTCAATATCTATTTTTTGTCTTATAAAAAAATTGAGAATTGTCCAATCAAAATATTTTCTATCTGGATTTTTTTGCATATACATAATATCACCCTTTTCTAGATAATGATTGATAGGAATTTCCTCCAGGTTTTCAAAAAAATTTTGTTTATTATTGTTGTAATTAAAAGTAATTTTTTGGTTGTTTTTTAATTCTGATGGTGATCCATAAATAATATATGAGGACTTCTTTATTTCAGAATTAATAGATTTATATGATAAAAGATCATATATATAGTATTTTGTAAAATTATCTTTTTGGTTTGGTAATGGATATACTTGAAAATCCTTTTGTTTTTTGTGATAAAGTAATCGGTCTTTTTCATACGAATTCCATTTTGTTAAATCTTTATTTTGAGTCATACCACCTTCATTTATTGTAGTGCGCCATTTTTTTGGTATTAATCCAGACCATCTAATCTGAGATAAATTGTATTGATAATGACCTCTTAACCAGCTTTTCCATTGATTCGTTTCAGAACTTGAAAGTTTAGTATGTCTTAATTCGGAATGAAATATTCCTTGTGTTAAAAAAGAATTTTTTATTGCAGTCTTAAGAAAAAAAGGAGTTCCATGATACTCAAAAATAGATCTTAACTTATACAAATTAATAACTTGGGTTTGTGATAATTTGTAAAATACATATGCTTGTGATAAGGAGGATAAGTCAAAAAAAAGACGTGAATTCCTCTTACTATTTTTAATAGTGTAAAGTGCACTTTTTAGAGTCGAAATAAAATTAATTTCTTTTTTTTTTTTTTTTATTTCTTGGTTTGTTTTATTATTGTAAATGTATTTATCAAAACAAAAATTTTTTGATTCAAGAAGGAGTTGTGTAGGAATTCTGCCAATATGAATGATACATAGAAGGATATCGATGTATATTCTTTTAATGAAAATTTTTATAAACAAATATAATTTATAGATTAATCGAGTGCTTCTTTTTTTTATTTTTAAGATTTTAAAAAAATTTTTTGGTGATTTTTCTTTTACATTAAAACTTGTTTTGTTAGGACTACTTCTTTTCTTGGCGTTACTGTTTTTTTCTTTCATAAGACTCTTTGTTTTCTTTCTTATTGTGCTTGTTCTATCAGTCAGATTTTTAATTTTTTTATCTCTCAGTGAATAATTTGTATTATCTGTAAATTTAATTTTTCTAAACGAGTCGTGAATTATCTGATTCCTAATTATAGAATCTTTTTTTTTGTTAGTTTCGCCGGATTCATACACCTTTCTCAATATAAATAATCGAGTTGGATGTACTTTTAAGAGTTCTTTTTTTATTTTTTTTATAAACACAAATAAAACGTTTTTGATAACCACCCCTTTTGGTTCTTTTGAATCTTGTAGAAAATATTTTGTTCTTTCTTTTAAAACTCTTAGAACTTTAAAATTATTGTTTTTCGTTTTTTGAATTTTTTTTTTAAGTTCTTTAAAAATAGGCTTAAAAAAGGAAGGTTTTGGGGGGACAGAACCAAAGGGAAGGGTAGTTTGTGCTCCCCAAGCCGTTAAAAAATAAGATTTTTGTTGTTCTTTCTTTAGATCTTTATAAGAAGAAAAAGAGGGCTTCAATTTGGATCTGTGCCAAGGTTTCAAATAGAAAGGAAATACTATTTTTATCTGAATACCATCTTTAAACCAATTTCTGGGAAGTTCGAGTTCTGATACTTGAACACCATTATAGGTACATATAATATGCTTTTCTCTATTCCACTCATCAAAGTCCTCAGCCCATTCGGGGGGTTGAGATAATAAAATACGCCCAATATTTTTAACTATTATCAATGAAGGTAATAAAATATATTTTCTAAAAATTGATTGAATTATTAAAATTAAACTTCTTGTTGCTGGTGGATATGGAACGAAATCCCAGGCTTCCGCGATTTTTATCCACGTTTTTTCTTTTATTTTGTTTTCTTGTTCTTCCTTTTGCCTTTTTTTTTGTTCCTTTTGTTCCTCTGTATAATCTTTAAATTCTGATCCTTTACCCATCCAATTTCTAAAAAAAAAATTCATCCGTTCAGGGATATTAAAAGAGAAAAAGGGGTATTTTTTTATTCTGTCCAAAAAAAGAGGGGAATGCGCATTTGCTTGAAACAATTTAGAAATAACAGTTTTACGCCTTTGAACACGCATAGAACCTTTGATGAATTCTCGACGAAAATCTGATTCTTCCGAATAGTCTCTAATAGACACCCAATTTTTGACACTTGCTTTTCGACTACGTTTAGTAGGCCTATAAATTATTACACGATCCCTTTTTCTTGAACGTATCTGATAATCCAATGGTAGGCCTTCATGAGCTGCGCCCGACAGGAATTCCAATTCGGTAATAAGTTTGTATGACCATCTAGGGACTTTTTTACTGATTTCTTTTATTACAAATTTTTGTTTTGTTTTTTGACCATTAGG